ATTCCAGGTATTCTATAGTTCCTTCCGCGCCAATTGCCAATTCTTGGTCATTGAGATTCATGAGAGATTGGGATTAATATTTAGGGATAGATATTACCTCTCTTTTTCTCCTCTTTCAAATAAATTGAAATGATTGAAGTTTTTCTATTTGGAATCGTCTTAGGTCTAATTCCTATTACTTTGGCTGGATTATTCGTAACTGCATATTTACAATACAGACGCGGTGATCAGTTGGACCTTTGATTGAGTAACATCTTTTTTTTTTGATTGACCTCCTCCTTAATCTGCAGGGGGTCAAATTCAGGTTGCAGTTCAAGTTAGTGAAGTTGTTTTATTGTGATTCGACATTAAAAGAACAGAATCACGCTCTGTAGGATTTGAACCTACGACATCGGGTTTTGGAGACCCACGTTCTACCGAACTGAACTAAGAGCGCTTTCTTATGACAGCAGATACGACTGTCAAGAAAAGGATTCTTTTTGTACCCCCAATACATTTTGCATGCATTGCATATAGTATCATAAAATAAAAGATTATGTCCAATTTTCATCGATCTCAATTGACCCCTCGTTACTGGCCATAGGAAAAATAATAGGTAGGGATGACAGGATTTGAACCCGTGACATTTTGTACCCAAAACAAACGCGCTACCAAGCTGCGCTACATCCCTTTTAATTGTTGTACAGTGTCATTGTAGAGAATCCCTGTCTTGTTTTCCACATCGTTATTTCCTCTATCTATATACAATTTCTCTTGCCATTTCTTCTTTTTGGTCTCATATCTCATATAATAAAAGAATTATTTACATATGAAACCTAACGTATAAAAGAATTAATATTTATCGGTAATGCTCAGGAAGAGGGGGTCATCTTTTTCTGTTTTAGGTACAAGTGGATCTCATCTACCGGATCATTGTACATATCCATTTTAGTTAGGGATTCCGCGTACAAATACAAGTGATCTTTAACTACATATGCATCTGATCATATATGTATTCCAATAAAGAAGGAGGATTTTCAATGCGAGATATAAAAACATATCTCTCCGTGGCACCTGTGCTAACTACTCTATGGTTTGGGTCTTTAGCAGGTCTATTGATAGAGATCAATCGTTTATTCCCAGATGCGTTGGTATTCCCCTTTTTTTCATTCTAGTTACTGATATGGGAATGGATGAATGAAGAAGATTAGAGATACAATAAATTCTCTGTGACCAACCCCCCCCCCTTTTTTTTTTCAGTTCTTTAGGATAGGAAGGAAAGAGAAAGAATAAAAGTGGATTGAACCTCAGTCAAACTCGGGTTCAGGATAGAATTAATAGAGGTAGAACAGAAATAGAAATGGGGGTCTAGGGCAGGCTGTTCGAGATCATATAAGATAGTAAATGAAATGCTGGGATTAGGAATAATGAATAGTTAGAAATAATTGTATTACTTATGATTTTATTACTTTATTGATTGCAACGAAATCTTTCATAATTGGATTTCGAGTTAGCAACCTATTTTCTATTTATTTTTCGTTCCTTTCTTCTTCTTCGGTTCGGATCGAAAATAGAAGAATTGAGTGAATCCAAAGGAGGTTCATGGCCAAGGGTAAAGATGTCAGAGGAATAGTTATTTTGCAATGTACCAGTTGTGTCCGAAATGATTTCAATAAAGAATCGCGAGGCACTTCCAGATATATTACTCAAAAGAATCGACACAATACACCTAGTCGATTGGAATTGAGAAAATTCTGTCCTTATTGTTACAAGCATACGATTCATGGGGAGATAAAGAAATAGATCGAACGGAACACGTGTACCATCCTTCCAAGGAACAGGAAGAAATTATATATATATAAACAAATCAAGTCCTATTTCGGTCGGATCCGAAATGAATGAAGAAATGGGATTTTAGAGATAAGGAATAAACCATGGATAAATCCAAGCGACTCTTTCGTAAATCCAAGCGATCTTTTCGTAGGCGTTTGCCCCCAATTGGATCGGGGGATCGAATTGATTATAGAAACATGAGTTTAATTAGTCAATTTATTAGTGAACAGGGAAAAATATTATCTAGACGAGTGAATAGATTGACCTTGAAACAACAACGATTAATTACTATTGCTATAAAACAAGCTCGTATTTTATCTTCGTTACCTTTTCTTAATAATGAGAAACAATTTGAGAAAACCGAGTCGATCCCTAGAACTACTGGTCCTAGAACCAGAAATAAATAGGCCTACTCCTCAATTGAATCAAAACAACTCTAATTGGAATTCAAAATCAGATTGATTGATGTTTTGTTCGAAAAAGCCGAGAGATTTGATTGTTGCGTCGTAATAGAATAAAAAAAAGAATGGGAGAAGAAGAAATCTGTTTTTTTTTGAAACGTGTTCGTTCATTCCTACTACTTATCTTATCATATTAATTTCTACTCTACCTTCCCGGAGGTCATTCTCCGGGGAACTCCGTTTAAATCATTCCGGTGAATTCCTTCCAATCTCCTTATTTGATGATCTCATTGGAAATCATGTAAAGACAATTCCTATTTGATATAGCTATTTGTGCAGGTATTTTACGATTAAGAAGCAACTGCCTCTTGTACAGATCATGTATTAATCGACTATAACTATAGGATACCCTATTCTCACGAGTTACTGCATTTATCCGAGTGATCCACAAACGACGAAAATCTCTCTTTCGCCTGCCTCTATCCCGATGAGTGGACACCAAAGCTCTCATTTTCTGTTGAGTAGTAGTTCGAGTAAGTCTTGAATGGGCCCCTCGAAAGGTTGATGCAAATAAACGAATTTTTGTTCGACGTCTCCGAGCTATATATCCTCGTCTAACTCTGGTCATTGAATCAAATTAAACTTTGATGAATAACTAATCGATTTCTTTTCTTTCAGTCATTCTTTTCCCCTCTCCTGATTTATTAATAACAAAACGGATTCTTCCGATGTATAAAATAAAAATTCCAATGGCTTTTGCTACTATGACCTTCCCAACCACGATTTTTTATTTCTTCCAGGCATTTATTTCACCTCAAAATAAGAAATTTTACCGATATTTGGTATAAAATAGGTATAAAATAAATAGGTAGTAAATGTAAATGGATAAATAAATAAATAGTGGCTTCCATCGTTTCTATGGTTACTTCTTAAACGGTGAGGCCCTCTCTATACACCGGAGCCCCTTCCCTCATTTAATCAATGTTATTGGTAACTTGTACAGTTCACACTCTTTGGCTCTACCCATGAATTATCCAGTAATAGGTCTTTTCACAATGAGATCTATTCATACAGTGACGGCATTTAATTATGAAGGTTGGCTAGGTAGCTGACCCTGTTAGTCCGTTCTTGCAAGAGTAGGAGCATAATATTTCTGCTTCTTAAATACCATTTCCCCCGCTTAATGGATAACCATTTGCTACCAATGGAGAATTGCTTTTCATCTCAAATCGAGGTGATTGGATTTGCACCAATGGAAACCATAAATTCCATACACAATAGAGGTATATGATAGATCTTTATTTTTAGATAGTGAATGGAGTTCTTCCATTCTATCCCATTCATTGGTACTGGTCATTGAGACTGGAAAAATTGTCTCATTTGTTCTAGCTCATGATCTGAACGAGTCGCACATACACCCTAGTACATGTTCCTCGACGCTGAGGACATCCTCGAAGAGCTGGGGATTTCGTGACATTTCTGATTGGCTGTCTTGTGTTTCTAATAAGTTGTTTAATAGTTGGCATGCTGAATCGTATACAGAATGGGCTGGTTTAGATCGATCCTAACCGGATGATTATGAATTACTTCCATTTACTATTTTATTTTACCCGGGTAAGAAGATAAAAGATCAAATCACGGTTCATTCGAATTATGATTCGAAATGGAATCACGGATTTATGCGAAATCCCCGGTATTTTCGACCGCTACAAGATCAACAATGCCATGAGCTTGGGCTTCTGCTGCTGACATAAAAACATCTCTTTCCATGTCTTCGGATACAACCCATAAAGGATTGCCCGTTCTTTGTACATAAACCCTTGTGAGGATTTCGCGGAGTTTCAGTAGTTCTTCCGCTTCCAGGATAAATTCTCCTGTGGGTGCCTCATAAAAAGAACTAGCAGGTTGGTGGATCATAACCCTGATGATATAACATAATAAACGATTCCTCTATCTCGCATGATCGGGCGAAAGGAAGGTATAAAGAATAACAAACAAGAAGAAAAAGATAGAATTGAACAACCGTACAGGCATCTTTTGTGCATTGCATACGGCTCTGCAATGGAATTTCTTTTTCCCTTCCATCAAAGAAAGAGACAAATAGAATCCATCAGACCCAGATCGTTGAATGATCCATTTACCATCCTTCCTTTCGTAGGAGTCAAAAAATACTATGATGGTTCCGTTGCTTTCTATATTTATCTCGTCTGAGATTCAGCAATCCCAAAGTTTCTTTTTGATCTGATCAAATAAGGAAAAAAGAATCTTTTTTTTTTTTCATACTCTTTCATAACATAAATATCGGAAAGAGACTTCTGGTGTGGAAGCAAAAAGGTTTGTGACGCTGAAATGGAACCCCGATACATAAGATCAAATCGGAAATAACCTTTGTTTCATACTACTATCTCGATACATAATCTCATGTTATGAAAAAACGAGAATGGTTTGCTCATATCGAACTCGAAGTGCCATGCTATTATTACTTATTATTTATATTCCATATGGCGAAGGCATAGTCTTCTTTTTCTCTCAAATAAAAAACTCATTGGCGCCAAGCGTGAGGGAATGCTAGACGTTTGGTAATTTCTCCTCCGACCAGGATGAAAGATCCCATTGAAGCGGCTAATCCCATGCATATTGTATGCACATCTGGTGGCACAAATTGCATAGTATCATAAATAGATATTCCTGGTATTACCCATCCGCCGGGAGAGTTTATAAACAAATAAAGATCCCTGGTATCATCCTCTATGCTGAGATATACCATGAGACCAACAAGTTGATTCGAGATCTCGCTATCAACCTCTTGGCCTAAAAAAAGTAATCTTTCTCGATAAAGTCGGTTGATTAGGACAAAGTTGTATCCTTTAGGAACCGTACACGCACCTTTGGATGCATACGGTTCAAAAAATAAAAATTGCGAAACAAAAAAAGAATCAATGTGTCGATTCCAGCCCTTTTCTCTTTTCGTAGCAGGGTTTTTCCTAACGAAGGGGCTTTTTCTTCCATTTTTCAAGAAACATGAGTTTTGACTTGACTTGCTTCCCTAGAATTCACTGAACTTATCGAACTAACCTCTCATTGATGTATTGTTTCATCGAGATCCAAATCACGATGTAATTTTCTTGTTCCTGAATGGGCCTCTTCAATTCTTTTAGGTTTATGCTCTACTCCGGGTAAAGATCTGCCCGAATTCTATTTGCACATATAGGACAAATAATCTCAGTACCACTTCTTTTTGCTACGACTTCTTTTTTTTTTTTCAATTCGTTTCATGTCTTCCGCCCAATATATGATGTATTCATCATATTACTCCATTGATTGGCAGTATGAGATCACTCATATGGTATAAAGGAATCATTTATGATACGAATGGTAATCATACATAGATTACCAATTTGGTATTTTCTGAACGGAGCCTGTATACTTCATTTTATTGGTCCAAGCCAACCATAAATTCTTCTAATTGATAATATGGATCCCCCAATAAATTGATCTAATTGCACTTCACGCTCCGAATTATTGATGGTTCAATCAATCTTTCTTGGGCGAAAGAGAGGATATCTCCATCGGGGGAGAGAACGGGGAAATCCCATATGACCCAATATGTCTGACAAGTCGCACTATACGTCAACCCAAACTGCATCTTCCTCTCCAGGACTCCGAAAAGGTACTTTTGGAACACCAATGGGCATTAAATTAAAGAAAAAGAGGTTAAGTACTATACTTCACTTTGATGTGGAAACGTAACAACGGGTTTATTGTCTTCATAATATTGCCGTTTATCGTATTTTATCCATAGATTCGAAGGTTCATGGAGGAAGACAGAATGAATAAAGAAAAATTCTTACGAATGGATCGTTTGAATGATGAACAAGTATCTATGCATTCGCTCACAAAAAATGGGACCAGCCCCCATTGCGTATTGGTACTTATTGGGTATAGAATAGATCTGCTTCTCTTTGTTCCTACGAACAGAATTGTTCAATTATTACCAACGGAACGAAATAAATATTAACCCTTGCTTCGGGATAATCCACTGAAAAGGTGAGGTCCATAGCATAGTCTTTTCCAATGCGATAAAGTTACATAGTGTCTATTTTTTCTTTGATAAAGGGGTATTTCCATGGGTTTACCTTGGTATCGTGTTCATACCGTCGTATTGAATGATCCCGGTCGGTTGCTTTCTGTCCATATAATGCATACAGCTCTAGTTTCTGGTTGGGCCGGTTCGATGGCTTTATACGAATTAGCAGTTTTTGATCCCTCTGACCCCGTTCTTGATCCAATGTGGAGACAAGGTATGTTCGTTATCCCTTTCATGACTCGTTTAGGAATAAACAATTCATGGGGTGGTTGGAGTATCACAGGAGGAACTATAACGAATCCGGGTATTTGGAGTTACGAAGGTGTGGCCGGGGCACATATTGTGTTTTCTGGCTTGTGCTTCTTAGCAGCTATCTGGCATTGGGTGTATTGGGACCTAGAAATATTCTGTGATGAACGTACGGGAAAACCCTCTTTGGATTTGCCCAAGATCTTTGGAATTCATTTATTTCTCTCAGGGGTGGCTTGCTTTGGGTTTGGCGCATTTCATGTAACAGGCTTGTATGGTCCTGGAATATGGGTGTCCGATCCTTATGGCCTAACCGGAAAAGTACAATCTGTAAATCCAGCGTGGGGCGCGGAAGGTTTTGATCCTTTTGTTCCGGGAGGAATAGCCTCTCATCATATTGCAGCGGGGACATTGGGCATATTAGCGGGTCTATTCCATCTTAGTGTCCGCCCGCCCCAACGTCTATACAAAGGATTACGTATGGGCAATATTGAAACGGTCCTTTCCAGTAGTATCGCTGCTGTCTTTTTTGCAGCTTTCGTTGTTGCTGGAACTATGTGGTATGGTTCAGCAACTACCCCGATCGAATTATTTGGTCCCACTCGTTATCAGTGGGATCAGGGATACTTCCAGCAAGAAATATATCGAAGGGTTGGTGCCGGGCTAGCCGAAAATCTGAGTTTGTCGGAAGCTTGGTCTAAAATTCCCGAAAAATTAGCTTTTTATGATTACATCGGTAATAATCCGGCGAAAGGGGGATTATTCAGAGCAGGCTCAATGGATAACGGGGATGGAATAGCTGTTGGATGGTTAGGACACCCCATCTTTAGAGATAAAGAAGGGCATGAGCTTTTTGTACGTCGTATGCCTACTTTTTTTGAAACATTTCCAGTAGTTTTGGTAGACGGAGACGGAATTGTGAGAGCCGATGTTCCTTTTAGAAGGGCAGAATCAAAGTATAGTGTCGAACAGGTAGGTGTAACTGTTGAGTTCTATGGTGGCGAACTCAATGGAGTCAGTTATAGTGATCCCGCTACTGTGAAAAAATATGCTAGACGTGCCCAATTGGGTGAAATTTTTGAATTAGATCGTGCTACTTTGAAATCCGATGGTGTTTTTCGTAGCAGTCCAAGAGGTTGGTTCACTTTTGGACATGCTACGTTTGCTTTGCTCTTCTTTTTCGGACACATTTGGCATGGCGCTAGAACCTTGTTCAGAGATGTTTTTGCTGGTATTGACCCAGATTTGGATGCTCAAGTGGAATTTGGGGCATTCCAAAAACTTGGAGATCCAACTACAAAGAGACAAGTAGTCTGATACAACATTGCTCTGGTATCTTTCGCCTCTATTTGATTTTTTTTTTGATTTGACATAAGGGATTGGAGAAATCTTGATTTTCATCATCGCCTTTTCTTTGACTCTTGCCCTTTCTTTATCTGGGAAATGATCCCAAATGAATAGGTGTGGAAGCTATAATTGTAAACCACGATCGAATCTATGGAAGCATTGGTTTATACATTCCTGTTAGTCTCGACTTTAGGGATCATTTTTTTCGCTATCTTTTTTCGAGATCCGCCTAAGGTTCCGACTAAAAAGATGAAATGATTTTTCATTATCTCAATTGAAGTAATGAGCCCCCCAATATGGGAGGTTCATTATTTCAACTAGTCCCCGTGTTCCTCGAATGGATCTCTTAGTTGTTGAGAGGGTTGCCCAAAAGCGGTATATAAGGCGTACCCAGTAAAGCTTACAAGTGAACCAGATATGGAGATGGCGACTAGGGTTGCTGTTTCCATTATTAGATAATTTCAAGACCACGATCGATCTACGCTACGATAAGATCGTTTATTTACAACGAAATAGTATACAAAGTCAACAGATCTCAACCAATGCAATAGGATTTATGGCTACACAAACCGTTGAGGGTAGTTCTAGATCTGGGCCAAGACGAACTATTACAGGGGATTTATTGAAACCATTGAATTCGGAATATGGTAAAGTGGCTCCTGGATGGGGAACTACCCCCTTCATGGGTGTCGCAATGGCTCTATTTGCGATATTCCTATCTATTATTTTGGAGATTTATAATTCTTCCGTTTTACTGGATGGAATTTCAATGAATTAGGTCCCATAAGAACCATGAAGTCCTAGCTTTTCAATCCAAAATGAATCACTTAGGACTCGGATTTCTAGGCCATTCTGGTAGTTCGACCGTGGAATTCCGTTGTTTCGGTATTTCCGGAATATGAGTGTGTGACTTGTTATAATTGATCCTATTGATAGTACAGAGAATAGGTCTGTCATCTCGATAGAGATGGTTCTACCTCGTCGGATATTCATTCTAGTATCTGGAGCACGGAATATATGGAATAGATCAATAAATATTTGAACTATGATTCATACCTACTATTCAGACCTCGCGACCGGACTCCAACAAATTTTCAAACAACGAGTCATAAATCGAACGATTTTTCTTCCTTCAGAATTATGCTTATTTTGACCGAAGGACCAATGTTTCTATGGATTTTTAGTCATTCCATCCATTCATTGAATAAGTGATGATCAAATGGTTCTTACTCAGAGAACCTTTGGGCTTAGCTTGGGCGCTTTATTGAATCATCGTGGTTCTAGTATGAATCTGAGGTTTCAATCGATTCATAGGGTCTCCACAAGAGAATTCCTATCAATAGTAAACAAAACATATAGTAAATCCGTATTACGCACAAACAAAAACAACAAATCCAAAATAAAATAAATAGGGGAGGAGAAGATTCAAGAGGCCTGTAACGATCAACATAAAGACGAATGAGCCAACTTGATATTTTGGCATTATCATCACATCACAAAGAAGAGATTCCGGATTTTGGTTCCTTCGCTTCGTATCTTCAGGGACGATTGAATCAAGTGGCTAAGAAGTTTCAAACTTTCTATTACATATCCGTTGCAACCACTATTTGGGTGTTTTTGCTTGAGCCGTACGAGATGAAATTCTCATATACGGTTCTCAGAGGGGGAGTCTCTTTGGTTTACCTATCTCAATAAAGTATATGATTGGTTCGAGGAGCGTCTCGAGATTCAGGCGATTGCAGATGATATAACTAGTAAATATGTTCCTCCTCATGTCAACATATTTTATTGTCTAGGAGGGATCACACTTACTTGTTTTTTAGTACAAGTAGCTACCGGTTTTGCTATGACTTTTTACTATCGTCCGACCGTTACAGAGGCTTTTGCCTCTGTTCAATACATAATGACTGAAGCCAACTTTGGTTGGTTAATCCGATCAGTTCATCGATGGTCAGCAAGTATGATGGTGCTAATGATGATCCTACACGTATTTCGTGTGTATCTCACAGGTGGATTTAAAAAACCTCGCGAATTGACTTGGGTTACAGGTGTGATTTTGGCTGTATTGACTGCATCTTTTGGTGTAACTGGTTATTCCTTACCT